AATTACTAAGGAAATACCGCATCTAGAGACTCATTTACTCCGAAATTTAGACAGAAATGGAATCGTTATGCTGGGATCTTGGGTAGAAACAGGTGATATTTTAGTAGGTAAATTAACGCCTCAGACAGCGAACGAATCGTCGTATTCCCCGGAGGATAGATTATTACGAGTCATACTTGGCATTCAGGTATCCACTGCAAAAGAAACTTCTCTAAAACTACCTATAGGTGGAAGGGGTCGCGTTATTGATGTGAGATGGATTCAGAAAAAGGGGGGTTCCAGTTATAATCCAGAAATGATTCGTGTATATATTTCACAGAAACGTGAAATCAAAGTAGGTGATAAAGTAGCTGGAAGACATGGGAATAAAGGTATCATTTCAAAAATTTTGCCTAGACAAGATATGCCCTATTTGCAAGATGGGACACCTGTTGATATGGTCTTCAACCCATTAGGAGTACCCTCACGAATGAATGTGGGACAGATATTTGAATGTTCGCTCGGATTAGCGGGGGATCTGCTAAAGAAACATTATAGAATAGCACCTTTTGATGAGAGATATGAACAAGAGGCTTCGAGAAAACTAGTGTTTTCTGAATTATATGAAGCCTGTAAGCAAACAAAAAATCCATGGGTATTTGAACCCGAGTATCCAGGAAAAAGCAGAATATTTGATGGAAGAACAGGGGATCCTTTTGAACAACCTGTTCTAATAGGAAAGTCCTATATCCTAAAATTAATTCATCAAGTTGATGATAAAATCCATGGACGTTCTAGTGGGCATTACGCACTTGTTACACAACAACCCCTTAGAGGAAGGGCCAAGCAAGGGGGACAACGAGTAGGAGAAATGGAAGTTTGGGCTCTAGAGGGATTTGGTGTTGCTCATATTTTACAAGAGATGCTTACTTATAAATCTGATCATATTAGAGCTCGTCAAGAAGTACTTGGTGCTACAATCGTTGGAGGAACAGTACCTAATCCCGAGGATGCTCCAGAATCTTTTCGATTGCTCGTTCGAGAACTACGATCTTTGGCTCTAGAACTGAATCATTTCCTTGTATCTGAGAAGAACTTCCAGATTAATAGGAAGGAAGCTTGATCTGAATGAATCAGAATTTCTATTCTATGATCGACCGGTATAAACATCAACAACTTCGAATTGGACCAGTTTCTCCTCAACAAATAAGGGCTTGGGCCAACAAAATCCTACCTAATGGAGAGATAGTTGGAGAGGTGACAAAACCCTATACTTTTCATTATAAAACCAATAAACCGGAAAAAGATGGATTGTTTTGTGAAAGAATCTTTGGACCCATAAAAAGTAGAATTTGTGCTTGTGGAAATTATCGAGTGATCAGAGCTGAAAAAGAAGACCCGAAATTTTGTGAACAATGCGGGGTGGAATTTGTTGATTCTAGGATACGAAGATATCAAATGGGATACATCAAACTCGCATGTCCAGTGACCCATGTGTGGTATTTGAAACGTCTTCCTAGTTATATCGCGAATCTTTTAGATAAACCCCTTAAAGAATTAGAAGGCCTGGTATACTGCGATGTGTGATTTGATCAAAATTTTCATTTTACAGATTCGGACTGAGAAACTGTCATCCCAATCAGATTGAATGGGATGCCCCGGCTCTGACATGTGTTTTGGGAAAAGTAACATGAAACTCAGAATTATGGGTATATTCAATACTTCCAAATGAAAGGGGAATTGATCCATGGTCGATTCTATAACAGATAAATAGGAATTGCTAGTTATACCTCGTGAAAAAAAAAGACTTTTTCGTGGAATTAGCCATTCCATTTCTTTTAGAGAGAGATTCTCTTTAAGCAAGCAAATATATATAGCATGGTTACTGGAGTCTATTTATCGCATATATACTTCAAAGGACATCATGGCATAACCATCGAGGTGAGTAGAGACCTAAAAGGTCGAAGGGAATGATATATAGACAAGTAAATCCCTTACGAGTCCCAAAGTATCCCCTTAAAGGGGATTCATCATTTGAGGGGAAGTAGACTACTCAAAAATTTCACATTTCCATTTTGTCATAAGTAATTCAGAAAATTTTTTTAAAGTAAAAAAAAAGAATGAATCAATGAAAGGTTGGTCCTTACTGGAAACTTGAGTAAGGAGTAGCTCTTTGTAGGGTAGGGTTTTATCGAACAAAACAAAGTTTAAAAATAAGAAAGAACCCCTTTTTTTTTTGCTGTAACTACTTGAGCCGGATGAGAGGAAACCTTCACGTCCGATTTTAAAGGGGGAAATCCAATCCTATAGGAACCTATCTCGATTTTTCTTTTGCTAGGCCCATATCTAAAAAACCTACTTTCTTACGATTACGAGGTTCATTCGAATATGAAATCCAATCCCGGAAATACAGCATCCCACTTTTTTTTACTACTCAAGGCTTCGAGACATTTCGAAATCGAGAAATCTCTACAGGAGCAGGTGCTATCAGAGAACAATTATCCGATTCAGATTTGCGAAT